AATACTTTTTTCTGTAAATACTGCATATTTGATTCCATCCATAAATCCATTTTCTTCCCTATGAGTTCCAGTATCGATAAGAATTCTAGTTCTTACTGTTCATATGTTATGGTATGAATATACCATACCAATTCGCTATGTATGGATGATGAGATTCCATTGATACAGAGCCAATTCCAATAGACTTATTGAATGTTCCCATTGGCGTGCATCCAGCAGGAATTGAACCTACGAATTTGCCAATTATGAGTTGGGCGCTTTAACCATTCAGCCATGGATGCTTAACAGGGATCATCGTACATCGTGAATAACCAAATTCCAATTGAAATGAAATCTTTAGGAGGAATCAATGAAACGACATCAATTCAAATCCTGGATATTCGAATTGAGAGAGATCAAGAATTCTCACTATTTCTTAGATTCATGGATCAAATTCGATTCAGTGGGATCTTTCACTCACATTTTTTTCCACCAAGAACGTTTTATGAAACTCTTTGACCCCCGAATTTGGAGTATCCTACTTTCACGTGATTCACAGGGTGCAACAAGCAATCGATATTTCACGATCAAAGGTGTAGTACTGCTTGTAGTAGTGGTCCTTATATCTCGTATTAACAATCGAGAGATGGTTGAAAGAAAAGATCTCTATTTGATGGGGCTTCTTCCTATACCTATGAATTCCATTGGACCCAGAAAGGAGACATTGGAAGAATCTTTTTGGTCTTCCAATAGAAATAGGTTGATTGTTTCGCTCCTGTATCTTCCAAAAAGGAAAAAGATTTCTGAGAGTTGTTTCATGGATCCGCAAGAGAGTACTTGGGTTCTCCCAAGAAAGAAAAAGCGTATCATGCCTGAATCTAACCGGGGTTCGCGGTGGTGGAGGAACCGGATCGGAAAAAAGAGGGATTCTAGTTGTCAGATATCTAATGAAACCGTAGCTGGAATTGAGATCTCATTCAAAGAGAAAGATAGCAAATATCTGGAGTTTCTTTTTTTATCCTATACGGATGATCCGATCCGCAAGGACCATGATTGGGAATTGTTTGATCGTCTTTCTCCGAGGAAGAAACGAAACATAATCAACTTGAATTCGGGACAGCTATTCGAAATCTTAGGGAAAGACTTGATTTGTTATCTCATGTCTGCTTTTCGTGAAAAAAGACCAATTCAGGGGGAGAGTTTCTTCAAACAACAAGGAGCTGGGGCAACTATGCAATCCAATGATATTGAGCATGTTTCCCATCTCTTCTCGAGAAACAAGTGGGGTATTTCTTTGCAAAATTGTGCTCAATTTCATATGTGGCAATTCCGCCAAGATCTCTTCGTTAGTTGGGGGAAGAATCAGCACGAATCGGATTTTTTGAGGAACGTCTCGAGAGAGAATTGGATTTGGTTAGACAATGTGTGGTTGGTAAACAAGGATCGGTTTTTTAGCAAGGTATGGAATGTATTGTCAAATATTCAATATGATTCCACAAGATCTATTTTCGTTCAAGTAACGGATTCTAGCCAATGGAAAGGATCTTCTTCTGATCAATCCAGAGATCATTTCGATTCCGTTAGAAATGAGAATTCAGAATATCACACATTGATCGATCAAACAGAGATTCAGCAACTAAAAGAGAGATCGATTCTTTGGGATCCTTCCTTTCTTCAAACGGAACGAACAGAGATAGAATCAGATCGATTCCCGAAATGCCTTTTTGGATCTTCCTCCATGTCCTGGCTATTAACGGAACCTGAGAAGCGGATGAATAATCATCTGCTTCCGGAAGAAATCGAAGAATTTCTTGGGAATCCTACAAGATCAATTCGTTCTTTTTTCTCTGACAGATGGTCAGAACTTCATCTGGGTTCGAATCCTACTGAGAGGTCCACTAGAGATCCTAAATTGTTGAAGAAAAAACAAGATGTTTCTTTTGTCCCTTCCAGGCGAGCGGAAAAGAAAGAAATGGTTGATATATTCAAGATAATTACGTATTTACAAGATACCGTCTCAATTCATCCTTCGGAACCAGATCCGGGATGTGATATGGTTCCGAAGGATGAACCGGATATGGACAGTTCCAATAAGATTTCATTCTTGAACAAAAATCCATTTTTTGATTTCTTTCATCTATTCCATGACCGGAACAAAGGGGGATACGCGTTACGCCACGATTTTTTTGAATCAGAAGAGAGATTCCCAGAAATGGCGGATCTATTCACTCTATCAATAACCGAGCCAGATCTGGTGTATCATAGGGGATTTGCCTTTTCTATTGATTCCTACGGGTTGGATCAAAAAAGATTCTTGAATGAGGTATTCAACTCCAGAGATGAATCGAAAAAGAAATCTTTATTGGTTCTACCTCCTCTTTTTTATGAGGAGAATGAATCTTTTTCTCGAAGGATCAGAAAAAAATCGGTCCGGATCTACTGCGGGAATGAGTTGGAAGATCCCAAACTAAAAACAGCGGTATTTGCTAGCAACAACATAATGGAGGCAGTCAATCAATAT